TATAGCTCCACTCGAATTTGAGTTATTTTTCTTTATCATAAGGTTATCCCCCGCCAATGAATGATAAGTATCTATTTTTTTTTTCAAAATTAACGACGAGATTTATTATCGTTTCTCGCATGTCTCGCGAAAGTCAGAGTAGGCACGAATTCTCCCAATTTGTGACCTACCATACGATCTGTTATATAAATAGGTAAATGTTCCTTTCCATTATGAATAGCGATTGTATGGCCAATCATTTTGGGTATAATGGTAGATGCCCGAGACCAAGTTACTATTATTTCTTTCTCCTCCCTCATGTTGAGTTTTTCAATTTTTCTTGATAAATGATTAGCTACAAAAGGGTTTTTTTTTCGTGAACGTGCCATAGCTGATTACTCCTTTTTTTACATTTTAAAGATTGGCATTCTATGTCCAATAGAATATCTCGATCTAAGTATGAAGGTAAGAATAAATACAATAATGATGAATGGAAAAAAGAGAAAATCCTTTAGCTAGATAAGGGGCGGATGTAGCCAAGTGGATCAAGGCAGTGGATTGTGAATCCACCACGCGCGGGTTCAATTCCCGTCGTTCGCCCATCACATTATTTCAAATTCAAAAAATTCGATTTTCAATATTCCTATTTACGGCGACGAAGAATAAAACTATCACTATATTTTTTCCTTTTTCGACTTCTTCTTCCAAGCGCAGGATAACCCCAAGGAGTTGTGGGTTTTTTTCTACCAATTGGGGCTTTCCCTTCCCCACCTCCATGGGGATGGTCTACAGGGTTCATAACTACTCCTCTTACTACAGGACGCTTACCTATCCAACACTTCGATCCGGCTCTACCCAAACTTTGTTGATTCACCCCAACATTACCCACTTGTCCGACTGTTGCTAAGCAGTTTTTGGATATCAAACGGACCTCCCCGGATGGTAATCTTAATGTGGCTGATTTACCCTCTTTTGCGATCAGCTTCGCTACAGCGCCCGCCGCTCTAGCTAATTGTCCACCCTTTCCAAGCGTGATTTCTATGTTATGTATGGCCGTGCCTAAGGGCATATCGGTTGAAGTAGATTCTTCTTTTAAAAACCCCTTCCCAAACTGTACAAGCTTCTTCCAAAGCATACGGCTTTCTAGATGTATATGATGATATCTAGACAGATGGATCTTTATCTTATATGAATCGTATGATAAAGTACCACATGAGTGGATATATAGGAATCCAAATCTGCCGAATCACTCATGTATGATCTTCTACATCCTAGGTCTCCCCGTTCCATCATCTGGCTTATGTTCTTCATGTAGCATTCAGACCGAATGACTCTATGAAATTACGTCGATACTTCCACATATTACGGGTAACGTAGGAGACATCTCTATTTTTCCCGGGGGGATCTTTATAATTACCACTGCTTAGCTTTCAATTCGCCTCTGACCATCAAATTAAATGTGAATAACCCGTCCTCCTCTCTTTGAAACAAGGGGCCCTTCCGGTTCTGTGCGTGCTTCAAACAATTTTGTCTTCTCCATATTACCATATCTCTAGAGTCAATAATTTTCTATGAGGAACTACTGAACTCAATCACTTGCTGCCGTTACTCAACAGTTTTCTGTTGAGGTCTATCCCATAGAGGTACTCAAATTGGATCAGTGATTGATTTCTAGGTTTCATCGTAAACCTAATTGGTTACTTCCAATTACGTAAATCAATAGTTCAAACCGCACTCAAAGGTAGGGCATTTCCCATTGATATAGGGACTTCTGTACCAGAAACAATGGTATCTCCAATTATAGCCCCTCTGGGGTGTAAAATATATCTTTTCTCGCCATCCCCATAATGTATGAGACAAATGTATGCATTTCGATTAGGGTCGTATTCTATGGTTACGATTCTACCAGATATGTCTTTTTCATTCCGTCGAAAATCGATTTTACGGTATAGACGCTTATGACCTCCCCCTCTATGTCTTGCGGTAATGATTCCTCTGGCATTACGACCTTTACCACAATGATGCTGTCCACAGATCAAATTATTTCGTGGATTGGATTTCATTTGACTGTCTATGGCTCTATTACGTGTGCTCGGGGTAGAAGTTTTGTATAAATGTATCGCCGTGTTATTAAGTATTTTGCTTTAAGTTCTTTTCTCTATAAGAGGTGGAATAGAATAACCCGGTTGAAGCGTAATGATCATACGTCTGTAATGCATTGTATGTCCCATAATAGGTCCTATTCTTCTACCCTTTCCTGGGAGTCGATGACTATTCATAGCTATTACCTTGACACCAAAGAAGAGTTCGACCCAATGCTTTATTTCTGTCCTAGTTGATCCTGATTCGACATTAGAAGTATATTGATTGTTCCCCAAAATACTTTTTTCTGTAAATACTGCATATTTGATTCCATCCATAACTCCATTTTCTTCCCTATGAGTTCCAGTATCGATAAGAATTCTAGTTCTTACTGTTCATATGTTATGGTATGAATATACCATACCAATTCGTTATGGATGGATGATGAGATTCCATTGATACAGAGCCAATTCCAATAGACTTATGGAACGTTCCCATTGGCATGCATCCAGCAGGAATTGAACCTACGAATTTGCCAATTATGAGTTGGGCGCTTTAACCATTCAGCCATGGATGCTTAACAGGGCTCATTGTACATCGTGAATAACCAAATTCCAATTGAAATGAAATCTTTAGGAGGAATCAATGAAAATCTTTAGGAGGAATCAATGAAACGATATCAATTCCAATTCTGGATCTTCGAATTGAGAGAGATATTGAGAGAGATCAAGAATTCTCACTATTTCTTAGATTCATGGATCAAATTCGATTCAGTGGGATCTTTCACTCACATTTTTTTCCACCAAGAACGTTTTATGAAACTCTCTGACCCCCGAATTTGGAGTATCCTACTTTCACGTGATTCACAGGGTTCAACAAGAAATCGATATTTCACGATCAAAGGTGTAGTACTGCTTGTAGTAGTGGTCCTTATATCTCGTATTACCAATCGAAAGATGGTCGAAAGAAAAAATCTCTATTTGATGGGGCTTCTTCCTATACCTCTGAATTCCATTGGACCCAGAAATGAGACATTGGAAGAATCTTTTTGGTCTTCCAATATCAATAGGTTGATTGTTTCGCTCCTGTATCTTCCAAAAGAGAAAAAGATTTCTGAGAGTTGTTTCATGGATCCGCAAGAGAGTACTTGGGTTCTCCCAAAAAAGAAAAAGTGTATCATGCCTGAATCGAACCGGGGCTCGCAGTGGTGGAGGAACCGGATCGGAAAAAAGAGGGATTCTAGTTGTAAGATAGCTAATGAAACCGTAGCTGGAATTGAGATCTCATTCAAAGAGAAAGATAGCAAATATCTGGAGTTTCTTTTTTTATCCTATACGGATGATCCGATCCGCAAGGACCATGATTGGGAATTGTTGGATCGTCTTTCTCCGAGGAAGAAGCGAAACATAATCAACTTGAATTCGGGACAGCTATTCGAAATCTTAGGGAAAGACTTGATTTGTTATCTCATGTCTGCTTTTCGTGAAAAAAGACCAATTGAAGGGGAGGGTTTCTTCAAACAACAAGGAGCTGAGGCAACTATTCAATCAAATGATATTGAGCACGTTTCCCATCTCTTCTCGAGAAACAAGTGGGGTATTTCTTTGCAAAATTGTGCTCAATTTCATATGTGGCAATTCCGCCAAGATCTCTTCGTTAGTTGGGGGAAGAATCAGCACGAATCGGATTTTTTGAGGAACGTATCGAGAGAGAATTGGATTTGGTTAGACAATGTGTGGTTGGTAAACAAGGATCGGTTTTTTAGCAGGGTACGGAATGTATTGTCAAATATTCAATATGATTCCACAAGATCTATTTTCGTTCAAGTAACGGATTCTAGCCAATCGAAAGGATCCTCTGATCAATCCAGAGATCATTTCGATTCCATTAGAAATGAGGATTCAGAATATCACACATTGATCGATCAAACAGAGATTCAGCAACTAGAAGAAAGATCGATTCTTTGGGATCCTTCCTTTCTTCAAACGGAACGAACAGAGATAGAATCAGATCGATTCCCGAAATGCCTTTTTGGATCTTCCTCAATGTCCCGGCTATTCACGAAACGTGAGAAGCAGATGAATAATCATCTGCTTCCGAAAGAAATCGAAGAATTTCTTCGGAATCCTACAAGATCAATTCGTTCTTTTTTCTCTGACAGATGGTCAGAACTTCATCTGGGTTCGAATCCTACTGAGAGGTCTACTAGAGATCAGAAATTTTGGAAGAAAAAACAAGATGTTTCTTTTGTCCCTTCCAGGCGATCGGAAAATAAAGAAATGGTTGATATATTCAAGATAATTACGTATTTACAAAATACCGTCTCAATTCATCCTATTTCATCAGATCCGGGATGTGATATGGTTCCGAAGGATGAACCAGATATGGACAGTTCCAATAAGATTTCATTCTTGAAAAAAAATCCATTTTTGGATTTATTTCATCTATTCCATAACCGGAACAAAGGGGGATACACGTTACACCACGATTTTGAATCAGAAGAGAGATTTCAAGAAATGGCAGATCTATTCACTCTATCAATAACCGAGTCGGATCTGGTGTATCATAGGGGATTTGCCTTTTCTATTGATTCCTACGGGTTGGATCAAAAAAAATTCTTGAATGAGGTATTCAATCGAGAAGGATCAGAAAAAAATCGGTCCGGATCTACTGGATCAAAAAAAATTCAGAATGAGGTATTCAATCGAAGGATCAGAAAAAAATCGGTCCGGATCTACTGCGGGAATGATTTGGAAGATCCAAAACTAAAAACAGCGGTATTTGCTAGCAACAACATCATGGAGGCAGTCAATCAATATAGATTGATCCGAAATCTGATTCAAATCCAATATAGCATCTATGGGTACATAAGAAATGTATCGAATCGATTCTTTTTAATGAATCGATCCAATCGCAACTTCGAATATGGAATTCAAAGGGATCAAATAGGAAATGATACTCTGAATCATATAACTATAATGAAATATACGATCAACCAACATTTATTGAATTTGAAAAAGAGTCAGAAGAAATGGTTTGATCCTCTTATTTCTCGAACCGAGAGATCCATGAATCGGGATCCTGATGCATATAGATACAAATGGTCCAATGGGAGCAAGAATTTACAGGAACATTTGGAACATTTCGTTTCTGAACAGAAGAACCGTTTTCAAGTAGTGTTCGATCGATTACGTATGAATCAATATTCGATTGATTGGTCCGAGGCTATCGACAAACAAGATTTGTCTAAGTCACTTCGTTTCTTTTTGTCCAAGTCATTTCTCTTTTTGTCCAAGTCACTTCCCTTTTTGTCCAAGTCACTTCCCTTTTTCTTTGTGAGTATCGGGAATACCCCCATTCATAGGTCCGA